GTCGTATTACAGGCAAAGGTTCTTTTCCTTCTTGACCTAGATACAAGAGAGGGATTCCCTAATATGGAAAGACGGCATGTAGAACCTAAAAGGAAAAGATAATAGAATGACTAGTCTTAGAATTGAGTTGTCCCAAAATAAAGCTTTTATTTCGTCGAGCCATCGTGTGATACTTTTTTCTTAGCATTTGAGATATTATGTACAATTAAAGAGCCTACTCCTACTACTTTATTTTATGAGGTTAAAGGTGTTGTTATAAGGTCTTTTGCTTCAACAAGTAAACTGGATTATATACAATTGAAAAAGAAATGATCAAAAAGGAAAAGATTTTCAATTTGATTCCATAGTGATTCAAATAAAGTTTCCTTTATGCAATGAATGAAATTCCACTACAAAGTTTTTTCTTTTTACTTGACTCAATAATTGCTCAACGAATCTGTTGATTCAAAATAACGGAATCGGTAGATGTTACAAATGATGGATCTAGTGATCCATCTTTTTTCTACTTCTGTCACCCTATCTTTGTTAGTCCCGTCTATAATGATTAATGATTGATGAATCAAAAACTTTTAATTGGAGCAGATTTTGTCAGTTGATTTTTTTCTATCCTTTTCTTTTTGAAAAATGTAAACTTAGGTAAATGTTTTATCACCATATGTATAAAAAGAACGTATCTTATTTAGCTCCTTTATGCCTACTCTAACTAGTTATTTCGGTTTTCTACTGGCGGCTTCAACTATAACCTCCGCTCTTTTTATTGGTCTGAGCAAGATACGACTTATTTGAAATGAATTGAATGAACAATTCAGAAAAATAAATTTTTCTGCGAGATTCTAGGTATTCTATAGTGACTTCCCGCGTCAAGTGAATTCTTGATCATTGAGATTCATTATCGATTCGGATTAATATTTAAGAATAGATATTACCTCTCTTTTTCCCCTTTCAAACAAACCGAAATGATTGAAGTTTTACTATTTGGAATCGTGTTAGGTCTAATTCCTATTACTTTGGCTGGATTATTCGTAACTGCATATTTACAATACAGACGCGGTGATCAGTTGGACCTTTGATTAAGTAACATCTCGTTTTTGATTGACCTCCGCCTCTTTTAATTCAGAGGAGGTCAAATTAAGGTTGTTGTTTAATTTGGTGGAGTTTTTTCATTGTAATTCGAGAATAGAATCACGCTCTGTAGGATTTGAACCTACGACATCGGGTTTTGGAGACCCACGTTCTACCGAACTGAACTAAGAGCGCCTTCTTATCACAATAGATAAGACCATAAAAAAAGTATTCCTTTTGTGGGCCCAATATACTTTGCATGTCTAGAGTATCATAATGTATGTACAATTATGATCGATCTCAATTACTGTCCACGGGAAAAGTAATAGGTAGGGATGACAGGATTTGAACCCGTGACATTTTGTACCCAAAACAAACGCGCTACCAAGCTGCGCTACATCCCTTTCAATTGGTATACAGTGTCATTGTAGAGAATCCCTGTCTTGTTTTCCACATCATTATTTCCCCCATATAATAAACAATTTCGCTTGCAATTTGTTCTTTTTGGTCTCATATAACATATAATAAAAGAATTATTTACATATGAAATCCGTCGGATAGAGAAATGAATATTTGTCGGTAATACTCAGGAAGAGGGGGGCGTCTTTTTCTGTTTTAAGGAAGGGGAAATCTTATCTACCGGGTCGTTGTATATATCCAGTTTTGTTAGGGATTTCACGTACTAATACAAGTAATCCTTAACTACATATGCATCTGATCATATATGTATTACAAAAAAGAAGGAGAGTTTTCAATGCGAGATCTAAAAACATATCTCTCTGTGGCACCTGTGCTAAGTACTCTATGGTTCGGGTCTTTAGCAGGGCTATTGATAGAGATCAATCATTTATTCCCAGATGCGTTGACATTCCCGTTTTTTTCATTTTAGTTATTGACATGGGAAGGGATGAAGAAGATTAGTGAGATAATAAATTATCTGTGACTAATCCTTCTTCCTCTCTTTGTTTTATTCTTTTTTCAAATTTTCCAAATATAGAAGAACAGAAAAAGAAAAAACAAAAGTGGATTCAATCTCAGTGAAACTTGGGTTAGACTCGAAGGGCCTAAGAAAATAGAAATCAAAGTGATCTAGGGAAACCAAAGAAATAATACAAGATATTTCTGTATGGACTAGGATTCAAAATAATTGATAGTTAGAAATTGTTGTATTACTTATTCTTTATATTACTCTATGGATTGCAACAAAATCTTTCGAAATTTGATTTCGGGTCGAAAATCGAAGAGTTGGGTAAATCCAAAATTCAAGGGGGTTCATGGCCAAGGGTAAAGATGTTAGAGCAAGAGTTATCTTAGAATGTACCAGTTGTATCCGAAACCGTGTTAATAAGGAATCATCGGGCGTTTCCAGATATATTACTCAAAAGAATCGACACAATACGCCTAGTCGATTGGAATTGAGAAAATTCTGTCCCTATTGTTGCAAACATACAATTCATGGGGAGATAAAGAAATAGACCGAATCAGAGGGAGAGGGTGTGTGTGCTACCCTTCGAAGTAACAAGAATAAATTACATATAATATATAGAAAAAAATCAAATCCTATTTCAGTCGGATCAAAAATGAATTCGAATTCAGAAGTAGGATTTTAGGGATAAGGAATAAACAATGGAAAAATCCAAGCGACCTTTTCTTAAATCCAAGCGATCTTTTCGTAGGCGTTTGCCCCCAATTGGATCGGGGGATCGAATTGATTATAGAAACATGAGTTTAATTAGTCGATTTATTAGTGAACAAGGAAAAATATTATCTAGACGAGTGAATAGATTAACCTTGAAACAACAACGATTAATTACTATTGCTATAAAACAAGCCCGTATTTTATCTTCGTTACCTTTTCTTAATAATGAGAAACAATTTGAGAGAACCGAGTCGACCCCTAGAACTACTGGTCCTAGAACCAGAAATAAATAGGCCCATGCCTCAATTGAATAAAAATTCCAACCCGAACCCCAACTCTGGTTGGTGTTTTTTTCAAACATTCGAGAATCTAGATTGTATTGTCATGTCATAAGAAAAAAGAATCGGGGAAGAAAAAGATAAAATCCTTTATTATTATTATGGAAAGGTGTTAGTTTCTTTTTACTACTTTATTAGAGTAATACCCTACCTTCCCGGAGTTAATTCTCCGGGGAACTCCGTTTAGATCATTCTGGTGGATTCCTTACAATCCCCTTATTTAATGATCTCGTTGGAAATCATGTAAAGACAATTCCTATTTGATATAGCTATTTGTGCAAGTATTTTACGATTAAGAAGTAACTGACCCTTGTGCAGATCGTGTATTAATCGACTATAACTATAGGATATCTTATTCTCACGAATTACTGCATTTATACGAGTGATCCACAAACGACGAAAATCTCTCTTCTGCCTGCCCCTATCCCGATGAGCCGAAACTAAAGCTCTCATTTTCTGTTGATTCATAGTTCGAGTAAGTCTTGAATGCGCCCCTCGAAAGGTTGATGCAAATAAACGAATTTTTGTTCTACGTCTCCGAGCTATATATCCTCGTTTAATTCTGGTCATTGAATCAAATGAAACTTTAATGAATAACTAATTGATTTCTTTTCTTTCAGTCATTCTTTTCCCCCTCTGGTCTATTAATAACAAAACTGATTCTTCCGATGTATAAAATAAAAATTCCAATGGCTTTTGCTACTATGACCTTCCCAACCACGATTTTTTGAGGCATTTCACCTCGAAATAAGAAATTGTATTGATACTCGGTATCAAAAAAAGTAAATCAAAAATGATAAATTGTGGGTTCCATCGTTTCTATGGTTACTGTTTAAACGGTGAGGTCCTTTCTATACACCGGAGCCTCTTACCTATTTAGTAACTTGTACAGTTCACACTCTTTGGCTCTACCCATGAATTATCTAGTAATAGGTCTTTTCACAACTAGATCTACCCATACAGTAACGGCATTTCATTATGAAGGTTGGTTAGGTAGCTGACCCTGTTAGTCCGTTTTTGCAAGAATGGGAGCATAATCTTTCTGCTTCTTAAATACCATTCCATTCCCCCGCTTAATGGATAACCATTTGCTACCAATGGGGAGTTGCTTCTCATCTCCAGTTGAGATGATTGGATTTCTACCAAAGGAAACCATAAATTTCATACACAATAGAGGTCCTTTTTTCGATAGTGATATGGGGTTTTTCCATTCCTATTCATTGGTACCGATCATTGATACTGCCAAAAAAGGTATCAGTTCATGATCTGAACGAGTCGCACATACACCCTAGTACATGTTCCTCGACGCTGAGGACATCCCCGAAGGGCGGGGGATTTTGTGACATTTCTGATTGGCTGTCTTGTGTTTCTAATAAGTTGTTTAATTGTTGGCATGCTGGATCATATACAGAATGGGCTGGTTTAGATCGATCCTAACCGGATGATTATGAATTCCTCTCGTTTCATTGAATATTTTACCACTACCACTTTTTACCCCGGTAAGAAAATAAAATATGAAATAACACAGCTCGTTGAATTATGGTTCGAAATGGAATAGCAGATTTACGTGAAGTCCCCCGTATTTTCGACCGCTACAAGATCAACAATTCCATGAGCTTGGGCTTCTGTTGCTGACATAAAAACGTCCCTTTCCATGTCTTCGGATACAACCCATAATGGATTGCCCGTTCTTTGTACATAAACCCTTGTGAGGGTTTCGCGAAGTTTCAGCAGTTCTTCCGCTTCCAGGACAAATTCTCCTGTTTGTGCCTCATAAAAAGAGCTAGCAGGTTGGTGGATCATTACCCTGATGATATAACATAATGAATGCTTCCTCTATCTCAATGATCGAAAGAGACAAGAAAAAAAGAATTGAAGAACCGTACAGGCATTTTTTGCGCGTTGCATACGGCTCTAGAATGGAATCTACTACCTCAGGATCGATCAGATCCAGATCGGTAAATGATCCATTTACCACCCTTTCTTTCGGGAGAGTTAAAAAATACTATGATGGTTCCGTTGCTTTATATATTTATCTCGTCTGTAATTCAGCAATCCCAAAGTTTCTTTTTGATTCGATCAAATAGGGAAAGGATAATCTGGTGTATGTTTTTTCATTTTAATACTCTTTCGTAACAGAAATATTGGAAAGAGCCCTCTGATGATGTGTGATGTGAAAACAAAAAAGTTTGTGACGCTGAAATCGAACCCCGATAGATAAAATCAAATCAGAAATTCCTTTTGTCTCATACTACTCTCTCGATACAGAATTTCATGTTATAAAAGAACAATGATGGTTTGCTCATATCGAACTCGAAGTGCCATGCTATTATTACTTTATAATTCATTTTTTATCTGGCGAAGGCATAGTCCTCTTTTTTCTCTCAAATAAAAAACTCATTGGCGCCAAGCGTGAGGGAATGCTAGACGTTTGGTAATTTCTCCTCCGACCAGGACAAAAGACCCCATTGAAGCGGCTAATCCCATGCATATTGTATGTACATCTGGTTGCACAAATTGCATAGTATCATACATAGCTATTCCGGGTGTTACCCACCCACCGGGGGAGTTTATAAACAAATAAACATCTTTGGTATCATCCTCTATAGTGAGATATATCATGAGACCCATAAGTTGATTTGCGATCTCGCTATCAACTTGTTGGCCTAAAAAAAGTATTCTTTCTCGATGAAGTCGGTTGATTAGGACAAAATTGTATCCCTTAGGGACCGTACACGCACCTTTAGATGCATACGGTTCAAAAAAAAGAATCAATGTGTCGATTCCAGCCCCCCTTTATTTTCCTTTTTTTCGTAGGAGGATTTTTCTAACTCCTAATGAAGGGACTTTTTCTTTGATTTTTCAAGAAAGCAGGGTTTTTACTCACTTACCCCTAAAAATGAATTCACTAAATTTACCCTCATTGATATATTGTTTCATCGAAATTCAATTCAAATTACGATGAAATTTTCTTGTTCCAGAATGGGCCTATTCAATTCGTTTAGGTTTATGCTCTACTCCGGGGAAAGATTTACCCGACCTCTATTTGCACATATAGGACAAATGATCCCAATACCGCTTCTTTATGTTTGCTACTACTTATTTTTTATTCATTTTATGTCTTCCGCTTCCGCCAATCACTGGAATAGTATGATGACTCCATCGATTGATTGGCGGTTTGAGGTCGCTGGTATAATAGAGGAATTCTTTGATGATACAAAAGGTAATCATACATATTTTACCAATTGGGTTTTTTTGAACGGAGCCTGGATACTTCATTTTATTGGTCCAACCAAGCCAACCATAAATTATTCTAATTGAAAAATGCATATTGATCCCCCACATAAATTGCTCTAATTGCACTTCACGCTTCAAATTATTGATGGTTCAATCAATCTTTCTTGGGTGAAACAGAGGATATCTCGATCGGGGTAGAAAACGGGGAAATCCCATACGACCCAATATGTCTGACAAGTCGCACTATACGTCAACCCAAACCGAATCTTCCTCTCCAGGAATCCGAAAAGGTACTTTTGGAACACCAATAGGCATTAAATGAAAGAAAAAGGGTTTTAAGTACTAAAATTTCACTTTAATGTGGAAACGTAACAATGGTTTTTCTTTTTTTCATAATATTTATATTTTCGGGTTTTATCCATAGATTGTAAAGTTAATCGAAGAAGACGGAATGCATAAAAAAATTATTATGAATGAGCTGGGATGTTCAAATGATGAACAAGTATCCATAATTCACTCATATAAAATGGGACCCATCCCCCCATTGCGTATTGGTACTTATCGGGTATAGAATAGATTTGCTTCTCTTTGTTCCTACGAACAGAATTGTTCTGTTATTACCAACGGAATGCAATATAAATGCACCCTTGCTCCGAGATAATCCATTGAAAAGGAGAAGTCCATAGCATAAGCAGAGTCTTTTCCAATGCGATAAAGTAACATAGTATCTATTTTTCTTTGATAAAGGGGTATTTCCATGGGTTTGCCTTGGTATCGTGTTCATACCGTTGTATTGAATGATCCCGGTCGGTTACTTTCTGTCCATATAATGCATACAGCTCTAGTTTCTGGTTGGGCCGGTTCAATGGCTCTATATGAATTAGCCGTTTTTGATCCCTCTGACCCAGTTCTTGATCCAATGTGGAGACAAGGTATGTTCGTTATACCTTTCATGACTCGTTTAGGAATAACGAATTCCTGGGGTGGTTGGAGTATCACAGGAGGGACTGTAACGAATCCGGGTATTTGGAGTTACGAAGGTGTGGCTGGGGCACATATTTTGTTTTCTGGTTTGTGCTTCTTGGCAGCTATCTGGCATTGGGTATATTGGGATCTAGAAATTTTCTGTGATGAACGTACAGGAAAACCTTCTTTGGATTTACCCAAGATCTTTGGAATTCATTTATTTCTCTCAGGGGTCGCTTGCTTTGGGTTTGGCGCATTTCATGTAACAGGCTTGTATGGTCCTGGAATATGGGTGTCCGATCCTTATGGACTGACTGGAAAAGTACAATCTGTAAATCCCGCGTGGGGTGTAGAAGGTTTTGATCCTTTTGTTCCGGGAGGAATAGCCTCTCATCATATTGCCGCAGGTACCTTAGGCATATTAGCGGGCCTCTTCCATCTTAGTGTCCGCCCGCCTCAACGTCTATACAAAGGATTACGTATGGGTAATATTGAAACTGTCCTTTCCAGTAGTATCGCTGCTGTCTTTTTTGCAGCTTTCGTCGTTGCTGGAACTATGTGGTATGGTTCAGCAACAACCCCGATCGAATTATTTGGTCCTACTCGTTATCAATGGGACCAAGGATATTTCCAGCAAGAAATATATCGCAGGGTTAGCGCCGGACTAGCCGAAAATCAGAGTGTATCAGAAGCTTGGTCTAAAATTCCCGAAAAATTGGCTTTTTATGATTACATCGGGAATAATCCAGCAAAGGGGGGATTATTCCGAGCGGGTTCAATGGACAGCGGGGATGGAATAGCCGTTGGTTGGTTAGGACATCCTATCTTTCGAGATAAGGAAGGCCATGAGCTTTTTGTACGTCGCATGCCTACTTTTTTTGAAACATTTCCGGTAGTTTTGGTAGACGGAGACGGAATTGTGAGAGCCGATGTTCCTTTTAGAAGGGCAGAATCCAAGTATAGTGTCGAACAGGTAGGTGTAACTGTTGAGTTCTATGGTGGTGAACTGAATGGAGTCAGTTATAGCGATCCTGCTACCGTCAAAAAATATGCTAGACGTGCTCAATTAGGCGAGATTTTTGAATTAGATCGTGCTACTTTGAAATCCGATGGTGTTTTTCGTAGCAGTCCAAGGGGTTGGTTCACTTTTGGGCATGCCTCATTTGCTTTGCTCTTTTTTTTCGGACACATTTGGCATGGTGCTAGAACTTTGTTCAGAGATGTTTTTGCTGGTATTGACCCAGATTTGGATTCTCAAGTGGAATTTGGAGCATTCCAAAAACTTGGAGATCCAACTACAAAAAGACAGGTAGCCTGAGACAACATTGCTCTGGTTTCTTTCGACTCTATTTTCTTTTTGTGATTTAACATAACATAAGGTACTGGAGAAATCTTGATTTGAATCACCGTTTTTTCTTTGATTCTTGTCCTTTCTTTATCTTATCTGGGATCTGATCCCAAATGAACAGGTGTGGAAGCTATAATTGTAAACCACGATCGAATCTATGGAAGCATTGGTTTATACATTCCTCTTAGTCTCGACTCTAGGGATTATTTTTTTCGCTATCTTTTTTCGAGAACCACCTAAGGTTCCGACTAAGAAATAATTTTTCATTATCTCAATTGAAGTAATGTAATGAGCCTCCCTATAGGGAGGCTCATTACATTACTTCAACTAGTCCCCGTGTTCCTCGAATGGATCTCTTAGTTGTTGAGAGGGTTGCCCAAAAGCGGTATATAAGGCATACCCGGTAAAACTTACAAGTGAACCAGATATAAAGATGGCGACTAGGGTTGCTGTTTCCATTATTATATAATTTCAAGACCACAATGGATCTATGATAAGATCGTTTATTTACAACGGAATGGTATACAAAGTCAACAGATCTCAACCAATGCAAGAGTATTTATGGCTACACAAACCGTTGAGGGTAGTTCTAGATCTGGTCCAAGACGAACAAATGTAGGAGCTTTATTGAAACCGTTGAATTCGGAATATGGTAAAGTAGCTCCTGGCTGGGGAACTACCCCTTTGATGGGTGTCGCAATGGCTTTATTTGCGGTATTCCTATGTATTATTTTAGAGATTTATAATTCTTCCGTTTTACTGGATGGGATTTCAATGAATTAGGTCCATAAGAACCAAGAAGTCCTGGCCTTTCAATAGAAAATGAATTACTTAGGATTTTTTTTATAGGGCATTCTGGTAGTTCGACCGCGGAATTTCTTTGTTTCGGTATTTCCGGAATATGAGTGTGTGACTTGTTATAATTGATCCTATTGATAGTACAGAGAATGGGTCTGTCATCTCGACAGAGATGGTTCTACCCCGTCGGATATTTATTCTAATATCTGGAGCACGGAATCCATAGATCAAGAAAAATTTGAACTATGATTCATACCTACTATTTAGACCTCGCGACCGGACTCACAAAATATTTCTAAGGGTTATAATTCTCAACCAAAGGATTTTTAGTCAGTACATCTATTCATTGAATAAGTGATGATCCACAGGTTCTTACTCAGAGAACCTTTGGGCTTAGCTTGGGAGCTTTATTGAATCATCGTGGTTCTAGTATGAATCTGAGGTTTCAATAAATCCATAGGGTCTCAACAAGAGAATTTCTATCAACAAAAAAATCTACATTACACACAACAAAAAAAGAAAATAGGGAAAGAGAAGATTCAAGAGGCCTGCAACGATCAACATAAAGACGAATGAGCCAACTTGATTTTTTGGCATTATCATCACAAACAA